CGAAAAAAGATTCTTCTGATGTATTATGTAAATTTTTTGAAATGCAAAAATCAAATAATTCTCTGTGGTGGACCAAAATATCTCTCATTTCCCCCTCGAATAAACTCTTATTTTTGGTTTCCAAAGAAATGTTGTTATGTTGCCTTGAACGGTGCACGAATCCTTTGAATCCGGTACCAACGGGTATCATCCCTCCTAGAACAACGTTCTCTTTCAGACCTTTCAACCAATCGATACGACCCCGGAGGGCAGCTTTTGCTAAAACTCGAGCAGTTTCTTGAAAACTTGCTTCGGATATGAAACTTTGAGTATTTAGAGATGCTTTCGTTATTCCTAATAATATGGCTCGGTAACAAATCGCTTCTTCTAAAGCGCGCCCCGTTCGTTCAGCTCGCAGCAATCCAATTAGTTCTCCGGGTGAAAAAACATTAGACATTCCATCTTCTGAAACCAACACTTTTGATGTTATTTGACGTACAATGATTTCGATATGCCTATTATGGATCTGTACCCCCTGGGATCTATAAACTTTTTGGATCTTATTAACCAAAGAGATACGACTTTGCGCTATAGTTAGCTCAGCGCCAATCAAGAATCCCCAAGGAATTCCAAGAATTCTTGTTATACACTCATTCCAACCCTCAACTCTCTTTTCTAGGTTCATCGATATTGAATCAATCGAACGTACCTCTAAAACCTGTTCTACTTTTGGAAGACCTTGCGTTATATCACCAGATCGAGATTTTTCATATATAAATGTAACTAATGTATCTCCTTCGGAAAGGATTTCTCCATAATGTCCATGAACAGTTGCTCCTGGAGTAGCTAAATAAGGCTTCGCCGATCTTATTACTAAAGAGTCAAGTTGAACGACTATAACTTGACCCGATTTTAGGGGCGATCCTTTTTTGGCTATACATAGATTTTCACAAATAAACTGCCCGAGACTAATTATTGTGGATGTTTCCTCACAATAATTATGGTCGAGAAAATGCCAATTCAAGTTAAGTGGATTCAAAAGGATGCTACTGCACGGATCGGAATTCGAAATTCTCCCGTTTTCATCCATTAAATAATACTTAAATACTTGAAAAGTCTGTTTTAAATTGTCGAGTTGCAAATAGAAATATTTAGTTACCGAAATATGATTATGAGTTAGTAAATGGTAAAACGAATAAAAAAGATCAATTTGAGAGGCTGTTCCTAAGGGGCCTAACAAATTTGTAATTTGAATTAGGGAATCCCTATCTCTTTTAATTGATTCTTTTATCCCATCGTAATATTTTACATCGTTGAATGGACTCATTTGAAAACAATTATATGATGACAAAATTATCAAAGATTGGGATTCGTTATTTCTATTCAACAACGTACGAAAAGTTCCTTGATTTTGTCTAAGCGATTGTTGAATTCTTTCCTTGGAATAAATAGAATAAAATGGATTGATATTGGTACGATCCGACCTATTATCAGAGATCAATCCTGAACCTAATGGATCATTCCTTTTTCGGATATACGAAGTATGGGATTTCACTAAGTTGATTCTGAGGAAATCTTGAATCAGACCATTCGCACTTACTTCAACAAAGGAAGCGTGGGCCTCTTCGATAGAAGAACTTTTTTTGTTTTTGTCCCAGTTCAAGATTAAACAGGTCCGAACTAATTGAATACTTGTGCCAGAAATTCCCCGAATTGGTTTGCCATTTCCATAAAGTATATAATTTACAACTCGAAGTTCTAGATTATCCCTTTCCCGCAATGGATCCTGGGGGAAAAGTGTTGCTAAATTTATACCGTCCGCAATTTCATATATGATTACGGGTCGAACCAAAACAAAATACTTTTTCTTGGTGGGTGTGATCCATTGGACATAAATCCAATTGTTCCGCTTTTTTGATTCCTTAGAATTTGTTCCTGGCGGTATCAAGATGCCATTGTGTCGGAATATCTTATCCATCTCTCCAGGAAAATGGATATCTCCAGAAAATATTTTAAGTTCAATCCTTTTTTTTTTTCTCTCTATTCGGACCAAGCCACCTACTCTGCTTCTTGTATTTAAAGTGATTCGTGTATCTATCCCAATGATACTATTGTTCCGTACCATTATGGAAGAAGACTCGGGTAAAATATGCACTTCCTCAGGAATGAAAAAAAATCGATCTACTTTCGTTTGGTATTTTGGCTTAAATTCTTTGACTCCTCGGTACTCAATTAAATCCTCTTTTTTGAGGATTGAATGCAACCCTACAGTTCCATATTTAGTAATTCCTGAACTCTTTCTTCTGTATTGAGGATCGTCGAAATAAGCAAGAATACTATTTCTACGAAAAATACCATTTATCGGTATTTCAATCGAAATATCAGGACGGGGCATCCGTTCTTTCTCTTGTTCTTGAATCGATTGGAACGGAATGATGAATCTATTTCTTCGCCGCTTTGTCAATAAAAAATTATCATGGCGAATAGGAGGAAATATGAGATTACAATGACTCGTATATAT